GAGCGATCAGCAATTTTGATCTCTTGTTGGAAAGAGCATGAAAGGCGTATACCCGGGCCCATCCACTCCCTCCATCCATGGATAAGGATAAAACAGCATCTTTCACTCTTTCGTCGGAAAAACCAACGCAAATCTCATATTGACTTTCTTTCGCCCGGGTACTTTAAAGATTTTGAGAGATTTTTTTTATATTATATAAAGGCCCCAGAACGCTAAAAGGTGAGGGAACCAGAGTTATCTTTCTAAAAAATATAAAGAAAAATAGTGACTATAAGGAACCAACGATTATCGATTCTTAAACAACCTATATTCTCCACACTTAATCAGCATTTGATAGATTATCCAACCCCGAGCAATCTTAGTTATTGGTGGGGGTTCGGTCCGTTAGCTGGTATTTGTTTAGTCATTCAGATAGTGACTGGCGTTTTTTTAGCTATGCATTACACACCTCATGTGGATCTAGCTTTCAACAGCGTAGAACACATTATGAGAGATGTTGAAGGGGGCTGGTTGCTCCGTTATATGCATGCTAATGGGGCAAGTATGTTTCTCATTGTGGTTTACCTTCATCTTTTTCGTGGTCTATATCATGCGAGTTATAGCAGTCCTAGGGAATTTGTTCGGTGTCTCGGAGTTGTAATCTTACTATTAATGATTGTGACAGCTTTTATAGGATACGTACCACCTTGGGGTCAGATGAGCTTTTGGGGGGCTACAGTAATTACAAGCTTAGCTAGCGCTATACCTGTAGTAGGAGATACCATAGTGACTTGGCTTTGGGGTGGTTTCTCCGTGGACAATGCCACCTTAAATCGTTTTTTTAGTCTTCATCATTTACTCCCCTTTCTTTTAGTAGGCGCCAGTCTTCTTCATCTGGCCGCATTGCATCAATATGGATCAAATAATCCATTGGGTGTACATTCAGAGATGGATAAAATTGCTTCTTACCCTTATTTTTATGTAAAGGATCTAGTAGGTTGGGTAGCTTTTGCTATCTTTTCTTCCATTTTTATTTTTTATGCTCCTAATGTTTTGGGGCATCCCGACAATTATATACCTGCTAATCCGATGCCCACCCCGCCTCATATTGTACCGGAATGGTATTTCCTACCGATCCATGCCATTCTTCGTAGTATACCTGACAAAGCGGGAGGTGTAGCCGCAATAGCACCAGTTTTTATATGTCTGTTGGCTTTACCTTTTTTTAAAAGTATGTATGTACGTAGTTCAAGTTTTCGCCCGATTCACCAAGGAATATTTTGGTTGCTTTTGGCGGATCGCTTACTACTAGGTTGGATCGGATGTCAACCTGTGGAGGCACCATTTGTGACTATTGGACAAATTTCCCCTTTTGTTTTCTTCTTGTTCTTTGCCATAACGCCCATTCTGGGACGAGTTGGAAGAGGAATTCCAAATTCTTACACGGAGGAGACTGCCTGAAAAGTGAGAACTGCTTTCACATTTACCAGGCGAAAGTGAGGCATCATCTTCTGCGCGCGAAATGGCGGGTCCTTCAAATGCCACCTTTCCTTTGCTTTCTGATCAAACCCGGCGACAAGATGCAATATGGGGGGCCATTGAGTCTGAAGTAGGGACATCTGGTGGGCCCCCGGAGGAAACGCCCGCAGCAGACACTGACACTGACAGTGACAGTGACAGTTGGCCCACTTTAAATAAAGAAGAATATCTTCTTAAAAAGCAAACTCTATAAAAATTGGAACGGTTTCTTCATTCATACAAAGGGTATCGTGGTAGAGCTATCCCCGGGTATAAACTCATGGAGTATTTTGAGCAAATCATTTTGCGAGCTTCGCCCCAGCAGCTCAATCGCCTTGAAGATGCGATGGAAGAAATCGCATCTCGCGCGGAGAGACCTGCTTCTCCAAATGAAGCATGGAAAGCTCTACTTGAGCTTTTAAACGGGGCAAATCCATAGGAAATTTCATTGGAAGTGATCGTAAGGTTTGAGTATGACACCCATCATTTTCGAGTGAGTATTACACCAAGAATTGACAAGCCTTTAGTTGTACGAGTTTTACGTTTTCTATTTATTACGTGACTTTGATGAAAGAAAGCATTCCGGGAACAGGAATAAGAGTAAAGGCCTTCCTTGTCATTGTAGTAGGCTTGTTTGCAAGAGAGAAGAAGCAGCTTCAACGATGCAATCAGACCTGTGAGAGTAAGCATGAGAAGCCAGTCTGTCTGCAATTGAGTTGCCTTGTCTATAGATGTGAGAAACCATCATGCCAGAAGACAATAAGCTGATGCATTCTCTGATCAAGTAAAGCACATGTCAAGGGGTGGATATAAGACCAAGGATGGAGTCCACCATAACTTTGGAATCAGATTCGATGTCATTCACTTGGATGCCCTTCTCAGAACATAGTTTGAACCCATCTCTGAGAGCTCTAGTCTCAGCCATCATGTTAGTACCATTGTGATAGAATGAAGAGAAGGAAAAAAGAAAAAGCATCATTCACATCTATCATCTCAGTCGAGT